CGGATCTTTCCTGAAACATAACCTAGAATCAGATCTTCATTATCTAACCGAACCCGGAACATGCCATTGGGAAGTGATTCAGTAATTAAACCTTCATGAATCCATTTTTGTTCTTTCATTCCAGGTGAAGCCCCCCTGAAGTATCAACTAATGGAGAAGAAAGGATATTAGCCAACCCATCCTCTTTCTCTTTTTTACAAATAGGAAGAGGTTTCAGATTCCATTTGGATATTAAAAGGATTACCATATATAACACAAAATCTCTCCGCCAATTCCTTCTAGCCAAGCCTCCCGGTCTGTCATTATACCTCGAGAAGTAGAAAGAATTATAATTCCCATCCCACCTAAAATTCTAGGAATTCGTTGAGAGTTGAAATAGATTCGTAAACCCGGTCGACTAATCCGTTTTAAATTTAAAAAATTTCTATAGGGTCTTTTCCTATTCCTTCTATGTCGCAGGGTTAAAACCAAAAAACATTTGTTTTTTTCTCGATGTTTTCGTACGTTTTCGATAAAACCTTCTCGGAAGAGTATTTTAACAATATTTTCGGTAATATTAGTGGATGCTATGCGAACAACTCTTTTCCTATCCATATCAGCATTTCGTATGGAGGTTATTATCTCAGCAATAGTGTCTCTACCCATGATGAACTAAGATGATTGGTGCTTTCAAATTGGATATAATCAACATGTTTTTTTATTTTTATTGGTTTCGAAATATGAATTTTTCAAGATGTATACGTGAGACACAATACTACGAATTAATTTAGTTCTTAATCGATTTCTGTCAAATAAATCAAAGATGTCACGATCTTATTTTATAATACCTCGGGAGCTAATGAAACTATTTTAGTAAAATTTAATTGTCTTAATTCCCGGGGAATTGCACCAAAAATTCGAGTTCCCTTTGGATTTCCTTCTTGATCAATTACAACTGCAGCATTGTCATCATATCGTATTATCATACCGCTGTCACGTTTAAGTTCTTTACAGGTACGAACAATTACAGCTCTGACTACTTCTGATTTTTCTAGGAGCATATTTGGTACTGCTTCTTTGATCACAGCAACAATAATGTCACCAATATGGGCATATCGGCGATTACTAGCTCCTAGGATTCGAATACACATCAATTCTCGAGCCCCGCTGTTATCCGCTACATTCAAATGGGTCTGGGGTTGAATCATATCAATTTTTTGGTCTATTCAAAAGATGAAGAAAATAAAAGAGATATTGTTTGTCCAAAAAAAGAAACCCGCGGTTTTGTTTCATTCCCAAAACTCATTTCTGTTGGTTCGACATTTTTAGACCGAAATAATAAATTGAGTTCGTATAGGCATTTTGGATGCTGCTATTAAAATAGCCCTTCTAGCGATATTTTCACTTACTCCACCCATTTCATATAGTATTCGCCCCGGTTTAACAACAGCTACCCAATATTCAGGGGATCCTTTCCCCGAACCCATACGTGTTTCAGCAGGTCTTACTGTAACTGGTTTGTCTGGAAATATACGGACCCATATTTTTCCACCACGACGTGCATTTCGTGTTATTGCTCGTCGACCCGCTTCGATTTGTCTAGATGTGATCCAAGCGGGTTCAAGTGCCTGAAGAGCATATTTACCGAAACAAATATGATTACCTCGATAAGATATTCCCTTCATTCTTCCTCTATGTTGTTTACGGAATCTAGTTCTTTTGGGGTTATAGTTGATAGTTGTTTCGGAATTCCATCTCTACTACAGAACTGGACATGAGAGTTTCTTCTCATTCAGCTCCTCGCGAAAAAAAGGATTCAAAGTGGAATTTCAATAAATTTGAATAGATATTCAAACATTTTTCGAAAAAATTTGGAAATAATAGTTTTTCTAACAGTCTAATTACATTTATAGTATAGAATAAATCTTTAGTTTCTTTTATCCAAGTTTACCAAGTCAAAGAAAAAAGGTTTTCGCGGGCGAATATTTACTCTTGCAATCTCTATATTCAGTCGTAGTGCTTGTTCGTGACTTCTCACAATAGAGGAATTGATTTTGGGTTCATTTCGCCATCCCTACTAGTGAATGAGTAAGATTCGTTTGTTCAATAAAATCTTTTGCATTCAAAGGTCCCATCGTTCCCACCGCTTCGTACTTAAATGGTTAGGTCATAATTGTACAACGGAGCTCATAACACAATTTATTCTTGAGTCAACCTTCTTAGTCTTTATTGGCTCGAAGCTCTTGATTCTTTTTCTTAGTTCTTAGAAATTAGAAAGAAATTCTATATAATATTTCATTATGGATGAATGAATTTAGTATTGATGCTTTATTACACTGTTTTTTATGAGATGAGTCATAGACCTTACATATTAGAATTCTATATCATAGATATTCTTTTTCTCTCTTTCTCTCATCCTTCCATTTATCTACACCTTTCTTCTGTATTTTGCTTGAAACTTATAATTCAAGTTTATTCAAAAAAGTTTCAGTTGCTACAAAGATATGAACGATTTATCATA